TCTGTAGGATTTGAACCTACGACATCGGGTTTTGGAGACCCACGTTCTACCGAACTGAACTAAGAGCGCTTTATTATGATGGGAGATACGGATGTCAAGAAAAGGATTCTTTTTGTACCCCCAATACATCTTGTATGTATAGTATCATAAAATGGTAGATTGTGTCCAATTTTAATCGATCTCAATTGACCCCTCGTTACTGTCCATAGGAGAAGTGATAAGTAGGGATGACAGGATTTGAACCCGTGACATTTTGTACCCAAAACAAACGCGCTACCAAGCTGCGCTACATCCCTTTCATTTGTTGTACAGTGCCATTGTAGGGAATCCATGTTTTGTTTTCCACATCATAATTTCCTCTATCTAAATAGAATTTCTTTTCACATTTCTTCTTTTTGGTTTTTTGGTTTCATTCTAATAAAGAATTATATACATACCTAACGTATAAACGTATAAAGGAATGAATATTTATCAGTAGTGCTCAGGAAGGAGGGTTCATCTTTTTCTGTTTTAGGGACAGGTAGATTTCATCTACCGGATCGTTGTATATATCCATTTTGGTTAGAGATTCCCCGTACAAATGATCTTTAACTACATATGCATCTGATCATATATGTATTACAATATACAATAAAGTCAATAAAGTTAAAGAAAAAGAAGGAGGATTTTCAATGCGAGATATAAAAACATATCTCTCCACGGCACCTGTGCTAACTACTCTATGGTTCGGGTCTTTGGCGGGTCTATTGATAGAGATCAATCGTTTATTCCCAGATGCGTTGACATTCCCCTTTTTTTCATTCTAGTTATTGACATGGGAAGGGATCAAGAAGATTAGAGATACAATAAATTCTCTGTGACTAACCCCCCCCCTTTTTCAGTTCTTTAGGATAGGAAAGAAAGAGTAAAGAATAAAAGTGGATTGAATCTCATCGAAACTCGGGTTCGGGTTAATATAGGGAGAACAGAAATGGAAATGTGGGTCGAGGGCAGGCTGTTCAAGATCATACAAGATACTAAATGAAATACTGGGATTGGGAATAATTGATAGTTAGAAATATTTGTATTACTTAATAATTTGATTACTCTATTGATTGCAACGAAATCTTTCATAATTGAATTGGATTTCGAGTTAGCAACTTCTCGTCTATTTATTTTTAATTCCTTTCTTCTTCGCTTCGGTTCGAATCGAAAATAGAAGAATTGAGTGAATTCAAAATCCAAAGGAGGTTCATGGCTAAGGGTAAAGATGTCAGAGTAGTAGTTATTTTGGAATGTACCAGTTGTGTCCGAAATGGTTTGAATAAAGAATCGCGGGGCATTTCCAGATATATTACTCAAAAGAATCGACACAATACACCTAGTCAATTGGACTTGAAAAAATTCTGCCCTTATTGTTACAAACATACGATTCATGGGGAGATAAAGAAATAAATCGAACGGAACGCGTGTGCCACTCTTCCAAGGAAGAGGAAGAAATTACATATATATATATATATATACAAATCCAGTCCTATTTTGGTCGGATCCGAGATGAATGAAGAAATAGGATTTTAGAAATAAGAAATAAACCATGGATAAATCCAAGCGGCCCTTTCATAAATCCAAGCGATCTTTTCATAGGCGTTTGCCCCCAATTGGATCGGGGGATCGAATTGATTATAGAAACATGAGTTTAATTAATCAATTTATTAGTGAACAAGGAAAAATATTATCTAGACGAGTGAATAGATTAACCTTGAAACAACAACGATTAATTACTATTGCTATAAAACAAGCTCGTATTTTATCTTCGTTACCTTTTCTTAATAATGAGAAACAGTTTGAGAGAACCGGGTCGATCCCTAGAACTACTGGTCCTAGAACCAGAAATAAATAAGCCTATTCCTCTCAATCGAATCAAAACTCTAATTCGAACTCAGATTGAAGTTTTGTTCGAAAAAGCCGAGAGATTGTCGCGCCGTAATGTAATAATAAAAAAAAGAATGGGGGAAGAATAAATCTTTTTTTTTTTATTGAAACGTGTTCGTTCATTCCTACTACTTATCTTATCATACGAATTTCTACTATACCCTCCCGGAGTTCATTCTCCGGGGAACTCCGTTTAAAGTATTCCAGTGAATTCCTTCCAATCTCCTTATTTGATGATCGCATTGGAAATCGTGTCAAGACAATTCCTATTTGATATGGCTATTTGTGCAGGTATTTTACGATTAAGAAGCAACTGCCTCTTGTACAGATCAAGTATTAATCGACTATAACTATGGGATCCCCTATTCTCACGAGTTACTGCATTTATCCGAGTGATCCACAAACGACGAAAACTTCTCTTTCGCCTGCCTCTATCCCGATGAGTGGAAACCAAAGCTCTCATTTTCTGTTGAGTAGTAGTTCGAGTAAGTCTTGAATGAGCCCCTCGAAAGGTTGCTGCAAATAAACGAATTTTTGTTCTACGTCTCCGAGCTATATATCTTCGTCTAACTCTGGTCATTGAATCAAAAGAAACTTTGATGAATAACTAATTGATTTCTTTTCTTTCAGTCATTCTTTTCCCCTCTCCTGGTTTATTAATAACAAAACGGATTCTTCCGATGTATAAAATTAAAATACAAATTCCAATGGCTTTTGCTACTATAACCTTCCCAACCACGATTTTTTTATTTCTTCCAGGCATTTCACCTCAAAAAAAAAAGAAATTGTACCGATATTAGGTATAAAATAAATCGTAAATGGACAAATAGTGGCTTCCATCGTTTCTATGGTTACTTCTTAAACGGCGAGGTCCTCTCTATACACCGGAGCCCCTTTCCTCATTTAATCAATGTTATTGGTAACTTGTACAGTTCACGCTCTTTGGCTCTACCGATGAATTATCGAGTAATAGGTCTTTTTTCAATGGGATCTATCCATACAGTGACGGCATTTAATTATGAAGGTTGAATAGGTAGCTGACCCTGTTAGTCCGTTCTTGCAAGAGTAGGAGCATAATCTTTCTGCTTCTTAAATATCATTCCCCCGCTTAATGGATAACCATTTGCTACCAATGGGAATTGCTTTTCATCTCAAATCGAGGTGATTGGATTTGCACCAATGGAAACCATAAATTCCATACAAATAGAGGTATACGAGAGATCTTTATTTTTCGATAGTGAATGGAGTTCTTCCATTCTATTCATTGGTACGAGTCATTGATACTGTAAAAATCGTCTCATTTGTTCTAGCTCATGATCTGAACGAGTCGCACATACACCCTAGTACATGTTCCTCGACGCTGAGGACATCCTCGAAGAGCGGGGGATTTCGTGACATTTCTGATTGGCTGTCTTGTGTTTCTAATAAGTTGTTTAATAGTTGGCATGCTGAATCATATACAGAATGGGCTGGTTTAGATCGATCCTAACCGGATGATTATGAATTACTTCCATTTCATATTTTACCCAGGTAAGAAGATAAAAGATCAAATAAGGGTTCATTCAAATTATGATTCGAAATGGAATCAAAGATTTATGCGAAATCCCCGGTATTTTCGATCGCTACAAGATCAACAATGCCATAATCTTGGGCTTCTGTTGCTGACATAAAAACATCCCTTTCCATGTCTTCGGATACAACCCATAAAGGATTGCCCGTTCTTTGTACATAAACCCTTGTGAGGGTTTCGCGGAGTTTCAGTAGTTCTTCCGCTTCCAGGATAAATTCTCCTGTGGGTGCCTCATAAAAAGAACTAGCAGGTTGATGGATCATAACCCTGATGATATAACATAATGAACGATTCCTCTATCTCGCATGATTGGGCGAAGGGAAGGGATAAAGAATAACAAGCAGGGAGAAAAAGATAGAATTGAACAACCGTACAGGCATCTTTTGTGCATACGGCTCTGTAATGGAATTTTTTTTTTCTTTTTTCATCGAAGAAAAAGACAAGTCGAATCTATCAGACCCAGATCGTTGAATGATCCATTTACCATCCTTCCTTTCGGAGTAATCAAAAAATACTATGATGGTTCCGTTGCTTTATATATTTATCTCGTCTGTGATTCAGCAATCCCAAAGTTTCTTTCTGATCCGATCAAATAAAAATAAGTAAAAAATGATCTTTTTTTTTTTTTATTTTCACACTCTTTCATAACATAAATATTGGAAAGAGACTTCTGATGTGGAAGCAAAAAGGTTTGTGACGCTGAAATGGACCCCGATACATAAGATCAAGTCGGAAATAACCTTTCTTTCATACTACTATCTCGATACATAATCTCATATTATGAAAAAATAATAATAGTTTGCTCATATCGAACTTGAAATGCCATGCTATTATTACTTAATATTATTATTATTTTATTCATATTCCATATGACGAAGGCATAGTCTTTTTTTCTCTCAAATAAAAAAACTCATTGGCGCCAAGCGTGAGGGAATGCTAGACGTTTGGTAATTTCTCCTCCAACCAGGATGAAAGATCCCATTGAAGCGGCTAATCCCATGCATATTGTATGCACATCTGGTGGCACAAATTGCATAGTATCATAAATAGCTATTCCTGGGATTACCCATCCGCCGGGAGAATTTATAAACAAATACAGATCCCTGGTATCATCCTCTATACTGAGATATACCATGAGACCAACAAGTTGATTCGAGATCTCGCTATCAACTTCTTGGCCTAAAAAAAGTAATCTTTCTCGATGAAGTCGGTTGATTAGGACAAAATTCTATTCCTTAGGAACCGTACACGCACCTTTGGGTGCATACGGTTCAAAAAATCAAAATTGAGAAAAAAAAAAATTGTCGATTCCAGCCCTATTTCTTTTTTCGTAGCGGGCTTTTTCTTCCATTTTTTAAGAAACATGAGTTTTGACTTGCTTCCCTATAAAATCAAAAAAGAATTCACTGAACTTATCGAGCTAACCCCTCATTGATGTATTGTTTCATCGAGATCTAAATCACGATGTAATTTTCTTGTTCCCGAATGGGCCTCTTCCACTCTTTTAGGTTTATGCTCTACTCCGGGTAAAGATCTGCCCGAATTCGATTTGCACATATAGGACAAATGATCCCAGTACCACTTCTTTTTGCTATGACTTCTTTTTTTTTTTTCAATTTGTTTCATTTTCATGCCTTCCACAAAATATTCGATGTATTCATCATATTATTCCATTAATTGGCAATTTGGGATCACTCATATGGTATAAAGGAATCATTTCTGATAGGGTGGTAATCATACATGGATTACCTTGGTATTTTCTGAACGGAGCCTGTATACTTCATTTTATTGGTCCAAGCCAACCATAAATTCTTTTAATTGAGAATATTGATCCTCCAACCAAATAAATTGATCTAATTGCACTTCACGCTTCGAATTATTGATGGTTCAATCAATCTTTCTTGGGCGAAACAGAGGATATCTCGATCGGGGGAGAGAACGGGGAAATCCCATATGACCCAATATGTCTGACAAGTCACACTATACGTCAACCCAAACTGCATCTTCCTCTCCAGGACTCCGAAAAGGTACTTTTGGAACACCAATGGGCATTAAATGAAAGAAAAATGAAGTATTCTATTTCACTTTGATGTGGAAACGTAACAAACAATGGTTTATTGTCTTCATAATATTGTCGTTTATCGTATTTTATCGATAGATTGGAAGATTTATAGAGGAAGACGGAATAAAGGAAAATTCTTACGAACGGATCGTTCGAATGAGAAACAAGTATCTATACATTCGCTCACAAAAAATAGGATTAATCCCCCCATTGCGTATTGGTACTTATTGGGTATAGAATAGATCTGCTTCTCTTTGTTCCTACGAACAGAATTATTCAATTATTACTAACGGAACAGAATAAATATTAACCCTTGTTTCGAGATAATCCAATGAAAAGGTGAGGTCCATAGCATAGTTATTTCCAATGTGATAAAGTTACATAGTATCTATTTTTTCTTTGAGAAAGGGGTATTTCCATGGGTTTGCCTTGGTATCGTGTTCATACCGTCGTATTGAATGATCCCGGTCGGCTGCTTTCTGTCCATATAATGCATACAGCTCTAGTTTCCGGTTGGGCCGGTTCGATGGCTCTATACGAATTAGCAGTTTTTGATCCTTCTGACCCCGTTCTTGATCCAATGTGGAGACAGGGTATGTTCGTTATACCCTTCATGACTCGTTTAGGAATAAACAATTCATGGGGCGGTTGGAGTATTACAGGAGGAACTATAACGAATCCGGGTATTTGGAGTTACGAAGGTGTGGCCGGGGCACATATTGTGTTTTCTGGCTTGTGCTTCTTAGCAGCTATCTGGCATTGGGTGTATTGGGACCTAGAAATATTCTGTGATGAACGTACGGGAAAACCCTCTTTGGATTTGCCCAAGATTTTTGGAATTCATTTATTTCTCTCAGGGGTGGCTTGCTTTGGGTTTGGCGCATTTCATGTAACAGGCTTGTATGGTCCTGGAATATGGGTATCCGATCCTTATGGCCTAACCGGAAAAGTACAATCTGTAAATCCAGCGTGGGGTGCGGAAGGTTTTGATCCCTTTGTTCCGGGAGGAATAGCCTCTCATCATATTGCAGCAGGTACATTGGGTATATTAGCAGGTCTATTCCATCTTAGTGTCCGCCCACCCCAACGTCTATACAAAGGATTACGTATGGGCAATATTGAAACTGTCCTTTCCAGTAGTATCGCTGCTGTCTTTTTTGCAGCTTTCGTTGTTGCTGGAACTATGTGGTATGGTTCAGCAACTACCCCGATCGAATTATTTGGTCCCACTCGTTATCAGTGGGATCAGGGATACTTCCAGCAAGAAATATATCGAAGAGTTGGCGCCAGTCTAGCCGAAAATCTGAGTTTATCGGAAGCTTGGTCTAAAATTCCCGAAAAATTAGCTTTTTATGATTACATCGGTAATAATCCGGCGAAAGGTGGATTATTCCGGGCAGGCTCAATGGACAACGGGGATGGGATAGCTGTTGGATGGTTAGGACACCCTATCTTTAGAGATAAAGAAGGGCATGAACTTTTTGTACGCCGTATGCCTACTTTTTTTGAAACATTTCCAGTAGTTTTGGTGGACGGAGACGGAATTGTGAGAGCCGATGTTCCTTTTAGAAGGGCAGAATCGAAGTATAGTGTCGAACAAGTGGGTGTAACTGTTGAGTTCTATGGTGGCGAACTCAATGGAGTCAGCTATAGCGATCCTGCTACTGTGAAAAAATATGCTAGACGTGCCCAATTGGGTGAAATTTTTGAATTAGATCGTGCTACTTTGAAATCCGATGGTGTTTTTCGGAGCAGTCCAAGGGGTTGGTTCACTTTTGGACATGCTACGTTTGCTTTGCTCTTCTTTTTCGGACACATTTGGCATGGCGCTCGAACCTTGTTCAGAGATGTTTTTGCTGGGATTGACCCAGATTTGGATGCTCAAGTGGAATTTGGAGCATTCCAAAAACTTGGAGATCCAACTACAAGGAGACAGGTAGTCTGATACAACATTGCTCCGGTATCTTTCGCCTCTATATTTGATTTTTTTGATTTGACATAAGGTACCGTAGAAATATTGATTTGAATCATCGCCTTTCTTTGCTCTTGTCCTTTCTTTATCTGGGAAATAATCCTAAATGAACAGGTGTGGAAGCTATAATTGTAAACAACGATCGAATCTATGGAAGCATTGGTTTATACATTCCTCTTAGTCTCGACTTTAGGGATAATATTTTTCGCTATATTTTTTCGAGAACCGCCTAAGGTCCCGACTAAAAAGATGAAATGATTTTTCATTATCTTAATTGAAGTAATGAGTCCCCCATATGGGGGACTCATTACTTCAATTAGTCTCCGTGTTCCTCGAATGGATCTCTTAGTTGTTGAGAGGGTTGCCCAAAAGCGGTATATAAGGCGTACCCTGTAAAGCTTACAAGTGAACCAGATATGGAGATGGCGACTAAGGTTGCTGTTTCCATTATTAGAGAATTTCAAGACCACGATGGATCTATGCTACGATAAGATCGTTTATTTACAACGGAATAGTATACAAAGTCAACAGATCTCAACCAATGCAATAGTATTTATGGCTACACAAACCGTTGAGGGTAGTGCTAGGTCTGGGCCAAGACGAACTATTACAGGGGATTTATTGAAACCATTGAATTCAGAATATGGTAAAGTGGCTCCTGGATGGGGAACCACCCCATTTATGGGTGTCGCAATGGCTCTATTTGCGATATTCCTATCTATTATTTTAGAGATTTATAATTCTTCCGTTTTACTGGATGGAATTTCAATGAATTAGGTCCATAAGAACCAGAAGCCCTAGCTTTTCAATCAAAAATGAATCACTTAGGACTCAGATTTATAGTCCATTCTGGTAGTTTGACCGTGGAATTCCGTTGTTTCGGTATTTCCGGAATATGAGTGTGCGACTTGTTATAATTGATCCTATTGATAGTACAGAGAATGGGTCTGTCATCTCGACAGAGATGGTTCTGCCTCGTCGGATATTCATCCTAGTATCTGGAGCACGGAATATATGGAATAGATCAAGAAATATTTGAACTATGATTCATACCTACTATTCAGACCTCGTGACTGGACTTCAAAAAATTTTCAAACAAAGAGGTATTTGAGAAATTGAACGATTTTTCTTCCTTTAGAATCATGCTTATTTTGACCGAAGGACAAATCTTTCTCTGGATTTTTAGTCATTACATCTATGAATAAGTGATGATCAAATAGTTCTTACTCATAGAACCCTTGGTCTTAGTTTTTGGGTTTTATTGAATCATCGTGGTTCTAGTATGAATCTGAGGTTTCAATCGATTCATAGGGTCTCAACAAGAGAATTCCTATCAAAAAAAAAATAGTAAACAATAGTCAATCTGCATTACGCACAAACAAAAACAACAAATCAAATAACAAATAAATAGGGGAATAGAAGATTCAAGAGGCCTGTAACGATCAACATAAAGACAGATGAGCTAACTTGATATTTTGGCATTCTCATCACAACAAAGAAGAGAGTTCGGATTTTGGTTCCTTCGTATCTTCAGAGACGATTGAATCAAATGGATAAATAAGAAATTTCAAATTTTCTATTACATATCCATTGTAATCAGTATTTGGGTGTTTCTGCTTGAGCCGTACGAGATGAAATTCTCATATACGGTTCTCAGAGGGGGAGTCCCCTTGGTTTACCTATCTCAATAAAGTATATGATTGGTTCGAGGAGCGTCTCGAGATTCAGGCGATTGCAGATGATATAACTAGTAAATATGTTCCTCCTCATGTCAATATATTTTATTGTCTAGGAGGGATCACACTTACTTGTTTTTTAGTACAAGTAGCTACGGGTTTTGCTATGACTTTTTACTATCGTCCGACCGTTACGGAGGCTTTTGCCTCTGTTCAATACATAATGACTGAAGCCAACTTTGGTTGGTTAATCCGATCAGTTCATCGATGGTCAGCAAGTATGATGGTCCTAATGATGATCCTACACGTATTTCGTGTGTATCTCACGGGCGGATTTAAAAAACCTCGCGAATTGACTTGGGTTACGGGTGTGGTTCTGGCTGTATTGACTGCATCGTTTGGTGTAACTGGTTATTCCTTACCCCGGGACCAAATCGGTTATTGGGCAGTAAAAATCGTGACAGGCGTACCTGAAGCTATTCCCGTAATAGGATCACCTTTAGTAGAGTTATTGCGTGGAAGTGCTAGTGTGGGTCAATCTACTTTGACCCGTTTTTATAGTTTACACACTTTTGTATTACCTCTTCTTACTGCCGTATTTATGTTAATGCATTTTCCAATGATACGTAAGCAAGGTATTTCAGGTCCTTTATAGAGAAGACAGATCATAGATATTTGTAATCGATCATATATAATTTCGGGGAGGAACAATAGTGTTTTATTGCTACAAATATGGATTATTGAAAAGAATAAGACATCTTTTTGGATATTTCTCTTCAACTAACTACGAAGTATTGTATTCTTTATTT